GATCATCAGATTCGTTCAAGAAAATCCAAACGTGTAGTGATTTTTACTGATAACCAACAAAATACTGATGCTTATACTAATACCAAAGAAACTAATAATACTGATCAAACAGGCGAAGTTGCTTTGATACGTTATTCTCAACAATCGGATTTTCGTCGAGACATAATCAAAGGCTCCATGCGCGCTCAAAGACGTAAAACAGTTACTTGGAAACTCTTTGAAGCAAATGCGCATTCCCCTCTTTTTTTGGACCGAATAGACAAATCTTTTTTTTTTTTTTTTGATATTTCTGAACGGATGAAACAAATTTTTAGAAATTGGATGTGGAAAAACACAGAATTCACAATTTCGAATTATACAGAGAAAAAGACAAAAGAAAGCGCGAAAAAAAAAGAGGAGGACAAAAAAGAAGAAGACAAAAGAAAGGAGAAAGTGCGTATACAAATAGCGGAAGCCTGGGATAGTATTTTACTTGCTCAAGTAATGAGAGGTTTTTTATTAGTAACCCAATCAATTCTTAGAAAATATATTATATTACCTTCATTGATAATAGCTAAAAATATCGTCCGTATACTATTATTTCAATTTCCGGAATGGTATGAGGACTTAAAGGATTGGAATAGAGAAATGCATGTTAAATGTACCTATAACGGCGTTCAATTATCAGAAAAAGAATTTCCAAAAAACTGGTTAACAGACGGCATTCAGATCAAGATCCTATTTCCTTTTCGTCTTAAACCTTGGCACAGATCTAAGTTACGAGCCCCTTATAACGATCCAATGAAAAAGCAAGGTCAAAAAAATGATTTTTGTTTTTTAACAATTTTTGGAATGGAAGCTGAACTACCTTTTGGTTCTCCCAGAAAAAAACTTTCATTTTTTGAACCGATTTTAAAAGAACTCAAAAAAAAAATTAAAAAATTGCAAAAGAAATGTTTTATAATTCTAGGAATTTTTAAAGAACAAACAAAATTGTTTCTAAATGTCTCAAAAAAACCAAAAAAATGGATCATTAAAAACATTCTGTTTATAAAAGAAATAATAAAAGAACTCTCAAAAATAAACCCAATTATATTATTTGGATTGAGAGAAATAGAAGTATATGAATTGAGTGAAATTAAAAAAGATTCAATAATCAGTAATCGGATGATTCAGGAATCGTCCATTCAAATTAGATCTCAGGATTGGACAAATTATTCATTAACAGAAAAAAAAATGCAAGATCTGACTGATAGAATAAACACAATCATAAATCAAATAGAAAAAATTACAAAAGACAAGAAAAAGGGATTTATAACTTCAGATAGAAATTTTAGTTCTAACAAAATAAGTTATGATGATAAAAGATTGGAATCACAAAAAAATATTTGGCAGATATTAAAAAGAAGAACTGCTCGATTAATCCGTAAATCCCATTATTTTATAATATTTTTCATTGAAAAGATATACATAGATATCTTTCTATCTCTGATTAATATTCCTAGTATCAATACACAACTTTTTCTTGAATCAACAAAAAAAATTATTAATAAAAACATTAACAGTAATGAAGCAAATCAAGAAAGAATTAATAAAACAAATCAAAGTTTAATTAAATTTATTTCGATTATAAAAGAGTCACTTTCTAATACTAATATTAGTCTTAGTCAAAAAAATTCAAAGACTTTTTTTGACTTATCTTACTTTTCACAAGCATATGTATTTTACAAATTATCACAAACCCAACTTATTAAGTTAGAGAAATTGAAATCCGTATTTCAATATAATGGAACCCCCCTTTTTCTTAAGAATGAAATAAAGGATTTTTTTGTTGTAAGACAAGAACTATTTCATTCCGAATTAAGACCTAAGAATCTTCGCAATTCTGGAATGAATCAATGGACAAATTGGTTAAGGAGTCATTATCAATATCAATGTGATGTATCTCAAATTAAATGGTCTAGAGTAGTACCACAAAAATGGCGAAATATATTGAACTGTATAGCTCAAAATAAAGATTTATATAAAGATTTGTGTGATTTATATGAAAAAGATGAATTAATTCACTACGAAAAAAAAACAAAAATTGAAACGGATTTATTATTGAATCAAAAGGATAATTTTAAAAAACAATATAGATATGATCTTTTAGCATATAAATCTATAAATTCTGAAACTAAGAAGTACTCTTCAATTTATGGATCACCATTACAAGTAAAAACTAACCAAGATATTTTTTATAATTACAACACACATAAACAAAAATCATTTAATATGGTAGAAGATGATATTCGAGATATGGATAAAAATACGGATAGAAAATTTTTTGATTGGAGAATTATCGATTTTTGTCTTAAAACGAAGGTCGATATTGAGGCCTGGATCAATATTGATACTGACACTAACAGTAATAAATATACTAAGACTAGGGTTAATAAGTATCAAATAATTGATAAAATCAATAATAAGGGTCTTTTTTATCTCACACTTCAGCAAGACCAAAAAATCAACCTATCCAATCAAAAACCCCTTTTGGATTGGATGGGAATGAATGAAGAAATACTAAGTCGTCCCATATCAAATCTGGAACTTTGGTTCTTGCCAGAATTTGTGAGACTTTATAATACGTATAAAATGAAACCGTGGGTTATACCAATTAAATTACTACTTTTTAATTCTAATATAAAAAAAAATGCTAGTGAAAACAAAAGCATCACTGGAAATAAAAAAAGAGATCCTTTTATATCAATATCGTCGAATGAAAAAAAATCTCTTGAATTAGAAAACCGAAATCAAGGAGAAAAAGAATCCACGGGCCAAGCAGATCTTAAATCAGCTCTTTCAAACCAAGAAAAAGATGTTGAAGAAGATTATACGGGATCGGACATGAAAAAACATAGAAATAAAAAGCAATACAAGATCAATACAAAAGCGGAGTTTGATTTCTTCCTAAAAAGGTATTTGTATTTTCAATTGAGATGGGATGATTCTTTAAATAAAAAAATAATCAATAACATCAACGTATATTGTCTCCTGCTTAGACTGATAAATCCAAGAGAAATTACTATATCCTCTATTCAAAGGGGCGAAATGAGTCTGGATATTTTGACGATTCAGAAAGATGTAACTCTTACAGAATTTATTAAAAGGGGATTTTTGATTATTGAACCAATTCGTCTAGCTATAAAAAATGATGGAAAATTTATTATGTATCAAACCCTCGGTATTTCATTAGTTCATAAAAGTAAACATCAAATAAATCAAAGATACCGAGAAAAAAAACATGTTGATAAGAATTCTGATGAAGTCATTACAAAACATCAAAAGATGACTGGAAATAGATATAAAAAAAATTATGATTTGTTTGTTCCTGAAAATATTTTATCGCCTAGACGTCGTAGAGAATTGCGAATTCTAATTTGTTTAAATTCTAAGAATAGACATAGAAAGGCATCTTTTTGTAATGGGAATGAGGTAAACAGTCAAGTTGTGGATAAAAGCAAAAAATATAAAAAAAAAATTATAAAATTAAAGCTATTTCTTTGGCCCAATTATCGATTAGAAGATTTAGCTTGTATGAATCGTTATTGGTTTAATACCAATAATGGCAGTTGTTTCAGTATGGTAAGGATACGTATGTATCCGCGATTGAAAATTCATTAATAGTACATTTTTCCTATATTTCCCATACCATATCTGGTCTATGACGACAAAGAGATGCACGCATACATTGTCTTACATTCCATTCTGATACATGATACTAATTCAATGACATATCAATTAGATCTAGAATGAACAAAATTTTATTATTTTAGGTCTAAACTTTTATCTTTTGTGAGTGAAGAAACCAACCATACTTTTGTATCCCCTTTCAAATTCAATTTTAAAATGAAAATAGGATTGAGTAAGTTTTATTAAATTAAAAAAATTAGAAATTAATAACGAAATACAAATTTTTGTATATACCAAATAAAAATTAGGGGCATTATTATTACTGATCAATAAAGATATCTATCAATAAAAAATATCTTAAAATAAAAAGAGGGGGGGAGAGAAGATTTCAGTTTATGGTAAAAAATTCATTCATCTCAGTTATTTCACAAGAAGAAAAAGACGAAAACAGAGGATCTGTTGAATTTCAAATAGTTAGTTTCACCAATAGGATACGAAGACTTACTTCACATTTACAATTACACAAAAAAGACTATTTATCTCAGAGAGGTTTACGTAAAATTCTGGGAAAACGCCAACGATTACTGTCTTATTTGTCAAAGAAAAATAGAATATGTTATAAAGAATTAATTAATCGGTTGGATATTCGGGAGTCAAAAACTCGTTAATTTGATTTTTATAAAGGCATTTTTAATTATTTGATTTATTAGATCTTGAATTTTAATGAACTTTTTTTCGTTTTCAGCAATTCATGAAAGAATGAATCGAGGAAAAACCTATGAATATACCGGCTACAAGAAAAGACCTCATGATAGTCAATATGGGCCCCCACCACCCATCAATGCATGGTGTTCTTCGACTCATCATTACTCTAGATGGTGAAGATGTTATTGACTGTGAACCAATATTGGGTTATTTACACCGAGGAATGGAAAAAATTGCGGAAAATCGAACAATTATACAATATTTGCCTTATGTAACACGGTGGGATTATTTAGCTACTATGTTCACAGAAGCAATAACTGTAAACGGACCGGAACAGTTGGGAAATATTCAAGTACCTAAAAGAGCCAGCTATATCAGAATAATTATGTTGGAGTTGAGTCGTATAGCTTCTCATCTGTTATGGCTCGGTCCTTTTATGGCGGATATTGGTGCACAAACTCCCTTTTTCTATATTTTCAGAGAAAGAGAATTAGTATATGATCTATTCGAAGCTGCCACCGGTATGAGAATGATGCATAATTATTTTCGTATCGGAGGAGTAGCGGCCGATCTACCTCATGGCTGGATAGATAAATGTTTGGATTTCTGCGATTATTTTTTAACAAGAGTTGCTGAATATCAAAAACTTATTACACGAAATCCTATTTTTTTAGAACGAGTCGAGGGAGTAGGCATTATTGGTAGAGAGGAAGTAATAAATTGGGGTTTATCGGGACCAATGCTGCGAGCTTCCGGAATACAATGGGATCTTCGTAAAGTTGATCATTATGAATGTTACGACGAATTTGATTGGGAAGTACAGTGGCAAAAAGAAGGAGATTCATTGGCTCGTTATCTAGTCCGAATTGGTGAAATGATAGAATCCGTAAAAATTATTCAACAGGCCCTGGAAGGAATTCCAGGGGGACCCTATGAGAATTTAGAAATACGATACTTTGATAGAGAAAGGAATCCGGAATGGAATGATTTTGAATATCGATTTATTAGTAAAAAGCCGTCTCCTACATTTGAATTGCCGAAACAAGAACTTTATGTGAGAGTAGAAGCCCCAAAGGGAGAATTGGGAATTTTTCTCATAGGGGATCAGAGTGGTTTTCCTTGGAGATGGAAAATCCGCCCGCCGGGTTTTATCAATTTGCAAATTCTTCCGCGGTTAGTTAAAAGAATGAAATTGGCTGATATTATGACGATACTAGGTAGTATAGATATCATTATGGGAGAAGTTGATCGTTGAAATGATAATTGATACACCGGAAGTACAAGATATCGATTCTTTTTCTAGATTAGAATTTTTTAAAGAGGTTTATGGAATTCTATGGGTTCTTGTTCCTATTTTGACTCTTGTAGTGGGAATCACAATAGGCGTACTGGTAATTGTATGGTTAGAAAGAGAAATATCGGCAGGGATACAACAACGTATTGGACCTGAATACGCCGGCCCTTTGGGAGTTCTTCAAGCTCTAGCAGATGGGACAAAACTACTTTTCAAAGAAAATCTTTTTCCATCTAGGGGGGATACTCGTTTATTCAGTATCGGGCCATCCATAGCAGTCATATCAATTTTAGTAAGCTATTCAGTAGTTCCTTTTGGATATCACCTTGTTTTAGCGGATCTCAATATCGGTGTTTTTTTATGGATTGCCATTTCCAGTATTGCTCCAATTGGACTTCTTATGTCGGGATACGGGTCAAATAATAAATATTCCTTTTTAGGCGGTCTACGAGCTGCTGCTCAATCGATTAGTTATGAAATACCATTAACTTTATGTGTGTTATCAATATCTCTACGTGCGATTCGTTGATACATAGACAGAAACTTTTCTCTATTCCTTCCTTTCAAGGAAAGGGTTGGAATGGATTGAGTAGATATCTTAATTTTTTTTTATTCATTATTCGGGTTGATGAACTAAATCAAATAGTTATATGAGTGAAAGAAAACAGCTTATATATAAATTCGCAGTAAAAAGATTGATTCTCATTTTCTATGTATAAGAGTTAGAGAGTTAAGCGGAAATAAACATAAACAGAAGAGACCGTTTCCCCCAAGATTGGTTGATTAGTCATCCTGACTTGAAGCGGGTTCAAAAGATCAACCGTATTGAGTTTTCACTATCATTTTTATGTATTAGCATAACGGGGGATTGAGCAAAAACGAGTGGATGGTTAGAAACACGAACATATGTAAAGGATTAGTAATGGAGATTATGTAAATTCTCCAAAAGGACATTTTTACATAATATACAAACAAAGAATACTAATTGGGGCTTTAAGTTGGTAGAAATGATCAGGCAGTACTCCCCATGACACGATTCCAATCCAGAGTATACTCCTATCCACCGATTTAATAAATAACTATTCGAAACGAAATAATCCTTTACTTTATTTTGAAAGCCCTCTTTTTCTCAGAAATAGAAAGAAGAATAGGAACGAAAAAAAAAAATAAATAAAGATATACTTTATTTATTCTTTGTTACTTTTATTCTTTCCCATATACATATTAATAGATATATAATTTGTGTCATAATTCATTAATTAATATAGAATTTTTTTTTCGTACGTGAAACCAACGGGTTATTGATATTTTTACAAGAAGTATTTTATTGAACAGTTAAGTTATTACTGAACAAAGAAGAATTGAAATTCTTATTGAAATTATTAAATTAAAGAAAGGATGAGATCAATTCAGAAGTACTTTTTTTATTTAATTTTGAATTAAAATAATTATAACAGACAGAATTCAATTGGTCTAATTTGGGACCGGCCGATAGTTATCCATCCTACAAACATATCAAGATTCAAAAAAGAATACTGACGCGGTCCCTATATTTATTTCTGGCCTTCAAGGAGCCGTATGAGGTGAAAATCTCATGTACGGTTCTGTAATAGCGATGGTAACAGTGATGGTATCACCGACTATAATTATCTAACAGTTCAAGTACAATTGATATTGTTGAGGCGCAATCAAAATATGGTTTTTGGGGATGGAATTTGTGGCGTCAGCCTATAGGGTTTATCATTTTTATTATTTCTTCCCTAGCAGAATGTGAGAGATTACCTTTTGATTTACCAGAAGCAGAAGAAGAGTTAGTAGCAGGTTATCAAACCGAATACTCGGGTATAAAATTTGGGTTATTTTATGTTGCTTCCTATCTAAACCTATTGGTTTCTTCATTATTTGTAACAGTTCTTTACTTGGGAGGTTGGAATATATCTATTCCGGACATATATGTTTCTGAGCTTTTTGAAATAAATAAAACATGTGGAGTTTTTGGAGCGATAATTGGTATCTTTATTACATTAGCTAAAACTTATTTGTTCTTGTTCATTCCTATCACAACAAGATGGACTTTACCGAGGCTAAGAATGGACCAACTATTGAATCTTGGATGGAAATTTCTTTTACCTATTTCTCTCGGTAATCTATTATTAACAACTTCTTTCCAACTCTTTTCACTGTAAAGTAACATTCTATATTCACAACGTGTCTCAAACAAGAGAAATAAACAAACATAAAACTATTCATATATATATTAACGATATGTTCTCTATGGTAACTGGGTTCATGAATTATGGTCAACAAACAGTACGAGCTGCAAGGTACATTGGTCAAAGTTTCATGATTACTTTATCCCACGCAAATCGTTTACCCGTAACTATTCAATATCCTTATGAAAAATCAATCACCGCGGAGCGTTTCCGCGGTCGAATCCATTTTGAATTTGATAAATGTATTGCTTGTGAAGTATGCGTTCGTGTATGTCCTATAGATCTACCCGTTGTTGATTGGAAATTGGAAACTGATATTCGCAAGAAACGGCTGCTTAATTACAGTATTGATTTCGGAGTCTGTATATTTTGTGGTAATTGCGTTGAGTATTGTCCAACGAATTGTTTATCAATGACTGAAGAATATGAACTTTCTACTTATGATCGTCACGAATTGAATTATAATCAAATTGCTTTGGGTCGTTTACCAATGTCAGTAATTGACGATTATACAATTCGAACAATTTTGAATTCGCCTCAAATAAATAAGTAAATCTCTTATTAACGAATAATTTATAATTACTTTACTAATAACTAATATAGAAGGAATTTAGGTTTCTTTCGTGTTGTTTGGTCAATAACTACAAATACCAACTATTGATTGGTTGGTAAGAAACGCGTCTTAATTTGGATTGAAAATCCATTAATTAATATATCCATAATTTTTTTTAAAATATATCGTTTAGAATTAGAACGACTCTTTCAGATAAAGAATGAAATTAGTCCAATAATAGTACTCACATTTATTCATATCCCTTAGTATTTATTTACTTAGGATTAAATTAGGAATTGCTCAAAAATCATAAAAAAAAATTTTTCTGGTCGGGTCTCAATAAGGTCATGAAAAACATTTCTATTTATTTATCTCTTATTTTACATATAATGGATTTGCCCGGACCAATACATGATTTTCTTTTAGTCTTTCTGGGATCGGTTCTTATACTAGGAGGTATGGGGGTGGTATTATTTACCAACCCCATTTATTCTGCCTTTTCATTGGGACTGGTTCTTGTTTGTATATCCTTATTCTATATTCTATTAAACTCTTATTTTGTAGCTGCTGCACAACTCCTTATTTACGTGGGAGCTATAAATGTTTTAATCGTATTTGCTGTGATGTTCATGAATGGTTCAGAATATTACAAAGATTTGAATCTTTGGACCATTGGGGATGTGGTTACTTTGCCAGTTTGTACAAGTATTTTTGTTTTACTCATGATTATTATTACGGATACGTCATGGTACGGAATTATTTGGACTACAAGATCAAACCAGATTATAGAGCAAGATTTGATAAGTAATAGTCAACAAATTGGAATTCATTTATCAACAGATTTTTTTCTTCCATTTGAATTCGTTTCGATAATTCTTTTAGCCGCTTTGATAGGTGCAATTGCCGTGGCGCGACAGTAAAAAATTTATAGAATTAGCAATGCACATTAAACTCTGTTCGGTTTTATTACATTACATTACATTTATTTCCCTTTAATTAAAGATTGTTTATGTCTAAAATAGAAATTATTCAATCTATTCTATTAACAATAGAAAATCTGCCTTTGTTCCGTACTTTTTTTTATTCTAGTCAATTGAATCTGTTGAATTGTTGTTCAGTTCATATTGAAATGAATCGAAATTGATAAGGAGTTGGTCAATGATGCTCGAACATGTACTTGTTTTGAGTGCCTACTTATTTTCTATCGGTATCTATGGATTGATCACGAGCCGGAATATGGTTAGAGCCCTTATGTGTCTTGAACTTATACTGAATGCGGTTAATATGAATTTCGTAACATTTTCTGATTTTTTTGATAGTCGCCAATTAAAAGGAAATATTTTCTCAATTTTTGTTATAGCTATTGCAGCCGCTGAAGCAGCTATTGGCCCGGCTATTGTTTCATCAATTTATCGTAACAGAAAATCAACTCGTATCAATCAATCGAATTTGTTGAATAAGTAGTATTAATCATATAAATTCTAATATTCATAAATTAGAATTACCATGACCATACATTACGTAATAATACATGTTTTCAAAAATGTAAGAAATTAAAGTATCTTGGCTCTATCGCATGAGTCAATCCAGAAGTAGATTGATTAGAAAAATTATGATAAATTATTGATTCATCTGGTGTCTAAATATATGATTCATTTACAAGTTTACTAGATCGAAACTTTCTGACATTCAAAAATTTATAGATCCAAATGTCACATTCAGTAAAGATTTATGATACGTGTATAGGGTGTACTCAATGCGTGCGCGCCTGCCCAACGGATGTATTAGAAATGATACCTTGGGACGGGTGTAAAGCTAAGCAAATTGCTTCTGCTCCAAGAACAGAGGACTGTGTCGGTTGTAAGAGATGTGAATCCGCCTGTCCGACAGATTTCTTGAGTGTTCGAGTTTATTTATGGCATGAAACAACTCGAAGTATGGGTCTGGCTTATTAATACGTTCCAGAAAACCCTACTTGAATACATTTGATTTTTTTACCTTTACCGACAAAAACCCGCGCTCAAAAACTATTTATTTTGAGCACGGGTTTTTCTGGTCCAAGTTTATCTTGTTTTTACCATGAATAATTTTCCTTGGTTAACGCTAGTTGTAGTTTTGCCAATATTCGCGGGTTCCTTAATTTTCTTTCTCCCTCATAGAGGAAATAAGATAATTCGGTGGTATACTATAGGTATATGCATAATAGAACTCCTTCTAACAACCTATGCATTCGGTTATCGTTTCCAATTGGATGATCCATTAATGCAACTGACAGAGGATTATAAATGGATCGATTTTTTTGATTTTTACTGGAGATTGGGAATAGATGGAATTTCTATAGGACCCATTTTACTGACAGGATTTATCACAACTTTAGCTACTTTAGCGGCTCGGCCGATTACTCGAGATTCCCGACTATTCCATTTTCTGATGTTAGCAATGTATAGCGGTCAAATAGGACCATTTTCTTCTCGAGACCTTTTACTTTTTTTCATCATGTGGGAGTTAGAATTAATTCCAGTTTATCTACTTCTATCCATGTGGGGGGGAAAGAAACGTTTGTATTCAGCTACAAAATTTATTTTGTACACTGCAGGAAGTTCCGTTTTTTTATTAATGGGAGTTTTGGGTATTGGTTTATATGGTTCCAATGAACCAACATTAAATTTTGAAACATCAGCTAATCAATCGTATCCTGTAGCACTGGAAATAATATTCTATATTGGATTTCTTATTGCTTTTGCTGTCAAATCACCGATCATACCCTTACATACATGGTTACCAGACACCCATGGAGAGGCACATTACAGTACTTGTATGCTTTTAGCCGGAATCTTATTAAAAATGGGAGCGTATGGATTGGTTCGGATCAATATGGAATTATTACCCCACGCCCATTCTATATTCTCTCCCTGGTTGATTCTAGTAGGCACAATTCAAATAATCTATGCAGCTTCAACATCTCCCGGTCAGCGTAATTTAAAAAAAAGAATAGCCTACTCTTCTGTATCTCATATGGGTTTCATAATTATAGGAATTGGTTCTATAAGCGATACAGGACTCAACGGAGCCATTTTACAAATAATCTCTCACGGATTTATTGGCGCTGCGCTTTTTTTCTTGGCCGGAACGAGTTATGATAGAATACGTCTTGTTTATCTCGACGAAATGGGCGGAATGGCTATCGCAATTCCAAAAATATTCACGACTTTCAGTATCTTATCAATGGCTTCTCTTGCATTACCGGGCATGAGCGGTTTTGTTGCCGAATTGTTAGTTTTTTTTGGAATACTTACTAGTCAAAAATATCTTTTAATGACAAAAATATTAATTACTTTTGTAATGGCAATTGGAATGATATTAACTCCTATTTATTCATTATCTATGTTACGCCAGATGTTCTATGGATACAAGCTTTTTAATGCCCCAAACTCTTATTTTTTTGATTCTGGACCGCGAGAATTATTTGTTTCGATCTCTATCCTTTTACCTGTAATAGGTATTGGTGTTTATCCCGATTTCGTTTTATCATTATCAGTTGACAAGGTCGAAGCTATTATATCCAATTATTTTTTTCGATAGTTTTTGTGAGTAAACCAAAAAATGAAACTGAAATCCCATGATTTTAAAAATGGTTGATTGTACAATAAAAAAATGAGTCTTTTATATTCTTTTAAGTAAAAAAAATAAATTGGAATTCTATTATAACTAGATATCTTTTGAATTTGTGAGAACCATTTGAATCAAGTAATGGAAATGATTCAAATGGTTCTTGATTGTTTACATGAAGTTTTCGTATATATACCTGTATGCCGTCCTATGTTTATATTCGTCAAGTCTTTTATTCAATTAGATGTTAATGTAAATGAACCATAACTATGCAACCCTATTCCTAATAGATTAACCCCAAAATAGCATATCCAAATTATAAGAAAGCCCATTGAGGCCACAATTGCAGAATTTACACTTTCAAAATTTTTATTTGTTCGAATATGTAAATAAATAGCGAATATGGTCCAAGTAATAAATGCCCAAGTCTCCTTTGGATCCCAATTCCAATATGATCCCCATGCTTCATTAGCCCATACTGCTCCCGAAAGAATACCTACGGTTAAAAGGATAAACCCTAGACTAATAATACGATAACTCCAACGATCCAATTGTTGAATCAATTGATACCTGTAATAATTTTGAGACGAAATAAAAGAAGTGTTTCGTAAGACATTGTTTCTTTCGTTCACGTATTGAATCTCACTAAAGTAAACTGACTCATTTTCTAAATTATTGCTTTTACTAAAAATCCTTATGAATTTTCGAAATGTAATGACTAGAAGAGCTAGTGATAATAATGATCCACACAAAAGAGCTGCATAGCTCAATACCATCATACTTACGTGCATCATTAACCAATGGGATTGGAGAGCGGGTACTAATATCGCGGATTGATGCATTTCAGTTAAAAGACCCGAAGTAGCAAAACCTTGAGTAAAAATAGCACTTGGCGCGGTTATTGCGCTTAAATGGTTTTTATGTTTTTTAAAATACGGAATAATATGAATAATGGAAAAACTCCACGAAAGAAAAATTAATGATTCATATAAATCACTTAATGGTAAATGCCTCAAATACATCCAACGAGTAACTAATAATCCTGTTATGCAGAAAAAAGTAGCTATCATCCCCTTTTCTGACGAATCATCTAGTCCTACGATTTCATCGACTAATAAAATTATCAAATGAATTGTAATTACAATTGAAACGATCGAAAAGGATATATGAGTTAATATATGCTCTAAAGTTGAAAATATCATAAAAATTATTAAATTAATAAGGGCGTCCCTCAATTATAGGAATTGAAATCTGGAATTGGAATTGAATTCATTATAGGACTTACTCTTTTAGAAGATGCCATGCCGCCACTCGGACTCGAACCGAGATGCTCTAGCACTGCTTCCTAAGAGCAGCGTGTCTACCGATTTCACCATAGCGGCTTATTCGAAATCATAATAACCTATTTTTATTCAATCGTCGAGCTTGAAGGAGTTAATTCAATCCAATATTTTTTTTTAGGAAACCATTCAAATTGATGAATAAAAACTTGTTTAAAAATTAGGGATTAAAACGTTTTCGTTAACGTTAATAATATTGATTTTTCTTATTATTATCTTTTTATTTAGTTATTTAATTTAGTATTTTTTTATTTAGTTATTTAGTATTTTAGGATGTCAATTTTATTTAACTGAACTAACAATGTATTTTTTCGTAGACTATTACTTTATGCTCTCCTAAAACTAAAATGTAACAGTTGTAACTATATAATTTTTACTTCAATCCCTGGATATAAGTAAAAAAAATGTTCTGCCTCGTTTGCATTTTTTAATGATTAATTTCTTTTATCATTTATTTTATTAATCTAAAATAAAAAATGAATTTTATCGATTAATAAAAAAATAGAATTTTTATATAACACAATTTCAGCGATACACTCAAAAGATTTATGTAAATATTTGCATAGTTAGGTTGCGTTAGGATTTTTTGTTGTGTAGAGAATTTGCGTTAAGATTTAGCAAACCCATTAAGTTAGGTATTTGGGATGGTCGTATCAATCATATAAAAAAATTTCGTATAGAAATTGTACCGTACTTCAAAATATTTTATAAATTTTTTAATTAATATATATATATTATATCTTGATCGATCTTCCAATCGAAACATAGGATCTAAAATAGATCACTCAAAATTGGCGCATTCGTCATATAACTACCTAAAAATGGAAACGGGGCTTTTATTAATATTAATTTAATTGGGTTTAAGGAATTTATATAGTGATAATAATTTCTAAAACCCAAAATAATGGTTTAAAAGATTATAAAAAACATTTTAAACTTAATCAATTAGTTTCAACGACCTCTTCTTTATAATATAAAATAAAAAATATAACTAAAAAAAATTCTTTTTATTATTGAGTAAGGGCGATGGGGAAAGTGATAATCCCCATCCGGAAAATGATAAAACATACTAAAATGAAAGGCGAAACCTTGCGCTTGCGTTTACCCTTTTTTCAAACAAAAAAGGACCATTCATTTTTAGAATTCAGTAGACAACAGAATTCTTATCTATATCAGAAACGAAAGAAAAATTTGGCTTCAAATTAAAGTAAAACAAATTCAATTTTATATTCGTTTTAAATTAAAACATTATGAGACTAATTCTTTTTTATTTATTTTATTTTTAATGTATATTGTTTATATTGTAATTTATCTTATATATTAATATTTATTCTTTTACTATACTATTATGATGTTAATATTAATTATAATTGATAAATATTATTTATCATTTTTATAACTTATAAATCTTATAAATAAACTATAAACAAAATTATATTACTTTATTAGTTATTAGAACGATTCAGATTATTTATTTGTTACACAAAAAAAACTTTTAGAACTCCCGGTAGAAAGAGATTTCGCTAACGAAAAAGCTTTCAATGCTGCCCTATATCCCTTCCTTTTCCAAATATTTTTACGAATACGTTTTTTTGAAATAGAGGTGCGCTTTTTTGGAACTGCCATTAAAAAGTTATAATAGGTTTTTCGGTTGGATGTGAAAGACATCTATTGTTCAAAATCAATTGTTCTTTACTATTCTCTATCTATTTTTTCTCTAAATTAGACTCCAAAAAAAAAGGGGGGGTTAAAAATCACATAAAATATTAATAAGAACGATAAGGTACACTATGCCAAATAGATTGAAGTTGATAAAAAAAAAAAAAAAAATAATAAAAAAAAAAAAAGAAAGATTGTCCGTTTCGTTTTCTTTCTATTTTCGTCGTGTTACATTTATACATGTAATAAAAAAATCTAAAAGTTTAATAACCCAACCCTTCTCCCGCTTAATTAAAAAAAAAACTTTAATAATTTTTTCTATTATATTAATTAATTTAATATTAATTTAATTGTTCAAGCTCGAAGAAAGAGTCCACAAAATTTTAATTATCAAATGAGACTAGTAGTTAATCTGTTAAAGGATACAAAATACATAATTTAAAGGCATTTTATTTGCCCCCTTTTTTTTTCCGTAAAATTAAAGTGTTGGATATCATAGCATTTCCTACAAATAGCTTTTATTGTAATGGAAGACAAACAATGAGTTACAAAACAAATTGGTTAATGATTCTAAATAACCGAATTACAATAAATAGTTTTAGTTATGGGCTTTATGATTCATATCAAATACTGTTTTTGGTATAATTATTTATCCTTGTTCTATAGATATAAAAAAATTATTGTAATACGTAATAATTAAAATGAAAATTCTAATTTTCATTTTTTATCTTCATAAAATTTTATTTAAAAATTTGAATTTAATATTAACAATTCAGTATTAATAAAATTAAATACGTATTTATTTTTCACTAGTGACTTATTTATATCATTTGACCAATTATAACCTCTTGATTTTAAATATTTGAAGTAGTTTGGAAAGATTCAGAATAATTAAGGCTAGAAAATTCTATTTAAGTTTTATTTTATATATCTTAATTTTTTTTTATTAACCGACCCCTTTCAAAAGAAAAGAAATAAGAACCGGTGACTCAGAAACAATTAATTAAGATAAATTTTTTTTTTATTTTTTTATGGAATATACATATCAATATTCATGGATTATACCTTTCATTCCACTTCCAGTTCCTATCTTAATTGGAACAGGACTTCTACTTTTTCCAACGGCAACAAAAAATCTTCGCCGTATGTGGGCTTTTCCTAGTGTTTTATTATTAAGTATAGTTATGGTTTTTTCAGCCCTTTTTTCTATTCAGCAAATAAATAATAATTCTGTCTATCAATATGTATGGTCTTGGACCATCAATAATGATTTTTCTTTAGAATTTGGCTGCTTGGTTGATCCACTTACTTCTATTATGTCGATATTAATCACTACTGTTGGAATTATGGTTCTTATTTATAGTGACAATTATATGTCTCATGATCAGGGATATTTGAGATTTTTTGCTTATATGAGTTTTTCCAATACTTCAATGTTGGGATTAGTTACTAGTTCTAATTTGATACAAATTTATATTTTTTGGGAATTAGTTGGAGTGTGTTCTTATCTATTAATAGGTTTTTGGTTCACACGACCCAGTGCCGCGAATGCTTGTCAAAAAGCGTTTGTAACTAATCGTGTCGGGGATTTTGGTTTATTATTAGGAATTTTGGGTTTTTATTGGATAACAGGTAGTTTCGAATTTCGGGATTTGTTTGAAATATTCAATAACTTGGTTTCTAATAATGAAGTTAATTTTTTATTTGTTACTTTATGCGCCTCCCTATTATTTGCCGGCGCTGTTGCTAAATCCGCCCAATTTCCACTTCATGTATGGTTACCTGATGCCATGGAAGGGCCTACCCCCATTTCGGCTCTTATACATGCCGCTACTATGGTAGCAGCAGGAATTTTTCTTGTAGCTCGGCTTCTTCCTCTTTTCATAGTTATACCTTACATTCTAAATCTAATAGCTTTGATAGGTATAATAACATTATTTTTAGGAGCCACTTTAGCTCTTGCTCAAAAAGATATTAAGAAAAGCTTAGCTTATTCTACAATGTCTCAATTGGGTTATATGATGTTAGCTCTAGGTATGGGGTCTTATCGAGCTGCTTTATTTCATTTGATTACTCATGCTTATTCGAAGGCATTGTTGTTCTTAGGATCTGGATCAATTATTCATGCGATGGAAGCTATTGTTGGATATTCTCCAGATAAAAGTCAGAATATGGTTCTTATGGGCGGTTTAAGAAAACATGTACCAATTACAAAAACTGCTTTTTTATTGGGTACACTTTCTCTTTCTGGTATTCCACCCCTTGCTTGTTTTTGGTCCAAAGATGAAATTCTTAATGATAGTTGGTTGTATTCACCTATTTTTGCAATAATAGCTTGGTCCACAGCAGGATTAACTGCATTTTATATGTTTCGGATCTATTTACTTGCTTTTGAAGGACATTTAAACGTTTATTTTCAAACTTACAGTGGCAAAAAAAGCAGTTCGTTCTATTCAATGTCTTTATGGGGTAAAGA